ATAATATGAGACTCGAAATGAAAGTACCCTTCTCGCATACATTCCCCATTACGTTGTCGGAACAAAAATATTGCATGTATCAATATGGATGGAAATATTTAGTACATGAAATAGCGATTTGCTAGATATATAAATAGATATATAAGATATAACTAATAAAACGGATCTTGTGTTCTGGAATTGGAATCAAAGAAAGATATTTAAAATGGCTCATATGTTGTGACATGGAATAAATGTTTCTCGGTAAAGGAAGGGAATAGTAATTTATTCATTCCTAATTTATTCCTATAGAACGTCTAGGAACAAGAAGATTAAATCGGATATATCGACAGATTCCCGCGTAGTCCAAAGAAAAAAAAGATCCAATTTCATCTCTATCGAATTTTAATATCAGAATAGTGGATATAATTATGATGCAATGGGTTAGGTCCACTTACTTTTTATTTTGTTGATTTCTAATCGATTTAATTGGAATAATGGAAAATAGGAAAGGAATAGTAATATTTGAAGATTTAACGAGACGACTTATCCTTACATTCATTATAATATTTAATATAATATTTATAATATAATAATTTAATATAATATTTATAATATAATAATTATATTATTTATTTAATAATATATTTAATTTATTAAAATAGCAAATTTATAACCATACTATAATTAATTATAATGTTATAATTTTGATTATATATTAAAATATTAAATTATACGGTTTGTTACTTTTTTTTTATTACTTTATTACAAAGATCAACAATATCTTTAATATCTTTATTCGCACTTCAAATATGAATACTACTGCCGGAGTTTTATGATTTATGAAAAAATCAAAGCCCCTTATCGGATTTGAACCGATGACTTACGCCTTACCATGGCGTTACTCTACCACTGAGTTAAAAGGGCTTGTTTGATCCAATTCCTGAATAAAGACACTATGAGTTTAGTATATATACTTATTATAATAGATGTACATAGATATATCTTATAATAAGTATAAGGGTTCATTCAGGAATGAAAAATTTTCTTTATCCAGTAAAAGTAAATTAAATAATTTAATATAATTTAATATAGAGTATATAATATAGGTAAAATAAAACGGTTTATTGATATTGGATTTGATAAATATCAATACAATGAATTGTTTCAAGACTATCCTAATTGACATCATAACTAAATTCATTTGAGTGATACATGTATCCACTAATTTAACATAGATCCAAGATATTTCATTGAATCATTGATAAAGAGATTCGGATAAAGAGATTCGGCGTGGCCTTTGAACCAAACTTTTATCGAAAAAAATTGTATAGAAAGAATCGTGAAAGACGGAAAGATCCTTCGTATCGAGTCATACCATTCCATTATATTGACAATTTTAAAAAACTATTCATACTATGAACATAGTATGATGGCGGTCGTGCAAGTCTGCCCCCATCGTCTAGCGGTTCAGGACATCTCTCTTTCAAGGAGGCAGCGGGGATTCGACTTCCCCTGGGGGTAGGGTACTACGAAAGGAAGTTGATCGTGGATTATCAATAAGCCTGGAATTGATTCTTCCTGGGTCGATGCCCGAGCGGTTAATGGGGACGGACTGTAAATTCGTTGGCAATATGTCTACGCTGGTTCAAATCCAGCTCGGCCCAATAATTTGCCGATCCGCCATGAAATGATATAATATAACCCATTTGTTGCTCTCCAGAAATGCCCGATCCCCCAATCCCAATACGGAAGAAATCCATTTTATGATATATCTATACCACTATTTATTTACTCTCTTTTTACAAGAAATTCTGATCTTGCTAATGATCTAGATTCATATCAGGATCCGTAACTATAAAGTAAAGTTTAAGGAAAAGAGTAAATAAAAAAAAAAGTTTTTTGATTGAACGAGTGATTATCCAATTGATTTGGCAATAACGAAAGGATTACTAGTAATACCGGCTGCTCTCACTAAAGTACATATACATATGGGTATCGATATATCACACTCGCAGCTCTGTTACAACACGCCAATTCTAATCGAAATTGAAAGGGTTAGAATGAAATCATAAAAATATGTATACTTTATTTTATTATGGTATTTACTTGGGATTGTAGTTCAATTGGTCAGAGCACCGCCCTGTCAAGGCGGAAGCTGCGGGTTCGAGCCCCGTCAGTCCCGACGAATCCAAATCCAATAAAAAACTATATCAATTCATCTCTCTATTTTTTGTGAAAAGAAGTCCAAATAACATAATTTCATTCCCAACAGCGATCCCTCTTCTTTTTTTCTTTTTCGTTTCACATTTATCATCAACCAAATGGGGGAATTTCCATTTCTTCGACTAGTACCGATTCGATTGATGGGAGAGAGGCATATGTGGATTAGTACAATTATTATATTATTAGCATCAGATTCAGGATTCCACGGGATACCGTACTGTACTGGGTCTGGCTTTTTCAATTACTCCCGATCTGTGAAATATGAAATAGAGTAGAGTATGTTTCCCGGGAGTACATACATAAATGGAATTTGTACAATGTAAAATAAATTGAACATAGTTACTGTGTATAGAATAGTATAGAATACTTTTTTTTTTAAGATTAAAATAAAAGTATATCCTTTTCGGGCCCTATTTTGTGTAACCTCAATTTCAAATTTTACTAATTTGAAATAATCTATCTCATTCAAATTTCGCATTGAGCTTTTGATATATGCGTCCCATTCCTAATCCAATGAAAGAGGATATTCAAAAAATAAAGATCAAACAAGGATCACTTTTTTATTAGCGAGGTAATGAATTTTTTTTTTTTTTTTTTTTTTTTTATAAAGGTTTTTCCTTGAAAGAACAAACTTTTTAAATTTATATATAAATATATAAAAAAATAGTTAATTTGATGGAATATTCGATTTTTTTATACCGGAATTTGTACTCGTCTTTATCATACTTCTTTTGTTTTCCAAGAAGATTGGATCATTAAAAAAAGGAGTTTATAACTTAGCTCCTTCCTTTTTTTTCATTGAGCTTCTATTGTTTGTTGGGGTTTGTTTAGAACCAATGGTAAGTGGAAAGGCGGTTAGATGATACTTCATCAGATGATTGTACAAAGAGGGCGGTAGGTTATAGAAAAGAAAGAATGGAAAAGAATGATAAATAAATAAAGGAATTATTGATTGTATCGGGAATCAAATTTTGAGTTCAGTATGGATAAAAGATCGTCCTATGTTATACTATTCAATTCTTGACGATGAATCGATTTGATAGCTCCGATATTGTTATTCATGATATTGATCCGATTCGATATCATCGAGATGTAATGCATCCCATTGAATTTACAGGCGAAAGATTTATTATCTCTATGGGATTAACTCCCGAGTTATTGCGAATTAAAGAAAAATTAAACAATGAGATTATGGAAGTAAATATTCTCGCATTTATTGCTACTGCACTGTTTATTCTAGTTCCTACTGCTTTTTTACTTATAATATACGTAAAAACAGTCAGCCAAGGTGATTAATTTGAATTAAACTTGATTTTTTATTTCTTATCAATAATTGCAGAGAAGAAAAGGATAAAAATTAGAAAAGGATAAAAATTTCGCGTCTTAAATGAAATGGGCAGACTAGAATCAGTCGTATTCTATGAGATACGATAGTATGGTAGAAAGATTCAGATATTTCTTTCTACCATACTATCTAGTATTGTTATTGTAGTGTATAAAGTTGTATTGTAATGCGGGTTAATTTAATATAGATTAATATAGATCAATCTACAATAGTATCATAGATCAATCTACAATAGTATCATCATATTCCTTTTCTATATATAGAAATCGATTTAATTACGTATATATAAATCGATTTAATTACGTATATATAATTAATTACGTATATATAATATATATAGTGATAATGTATATTATATAGTATCCCAATTCTATTTCTTTACTTTATCTATTTGTATTTAATTTGTGTTGATTTCAATTAAATTAATTTGAAATAATCGAAAGCGACTTTTACGATTCGAATTCCTAGATTTCTGATTATTTTCAATATGAATCCCGATCGAAAGAATCAATGACTTCTTCGGATTTCGAAAAGGATTAGTAAAACCCGTCGACTTTTAACGTTTGAACCATGATATGAAATGGGTTCAATAAAACAAGCAAAACATAAATAAAATTTCTAAAATAGTAAAACTAAAACAAGCGGCGCAATATGTGACTCGCCCAAGACAATATTTTAGGATGTGCAGTATCTCGTTGGACAACTACTATGTTGTTTCCCAATGTGTATCCACGTAATGGAATAACCGAATAGTTTTCTCTTTGATCTTTGAACAGTAAAGAGGTAAACAAAATAAAAAAAAAAGTTCCGTTCTTCCTCATGGTCCATATCTAACTTTGGTAAGAGTCAGTTCATCGAAATAGAAAATTTATGAAGAATTCAGTTGGAATAAATTTCCTACCATTTGTATTCCTTTTACTTTTTTTACTTTCAAAATACGAACACGGAAATAATTGAAATATTTCTTTGATTGAAAGAGTATTCTTCATATATATTTATTATTCATAGAATACATTACTCAACTAAAATCCAAGAGAATTTCGAAATGAAGATATTTTTCATTTCTATTTCAATTTAAAAATAAAATTTTAAATTGAAATAGTGAAATTTAAAATAAAAAAAACTTTGGCGAACGATCTATAAAAACAAGTGATACTGTTTAGTTCCTAAACTCAATTAGTAGTACTTCTAGAGTCCACTCCTTCCCCATACTACTAGTGAAAGGGAAAACGTAAAGACTACCATTAAAGCAGCCCAAGCGAGATTTACTATATCCATGTGAATTATGTCCTCTATCTCTATGAAGGAATTATTCAATTATTGTTCACTAATAAATAATAGGGGAATCACTGGCGCAGAGTCAAAAAGTTATTCTGACCCAACACCGTTGATGAAACAATCCAATAAATCCAATTATAACAAGTTCTTATACGATTTCTAGTATAATTAG